TAAAAGATAAGAAGAAATTCGACCACCCCCTACATATTTGATACCCTCTCCTACGAAAAAACTCGCAATACCTACTCCGTTCGTAATTCCATCGATTACTCGTCTATCAAAAAAATGAGTTAGTTCAGCTAATCTTCTTATACCCTTAGTTAAGGATATTGTATAAAAAACATCTATGTAACCGCGATTATACGACCAATCATATATCACATTTATTATTTTAACCCCCAAAACTTGCATTTTATTAGGAACCCTTTTAACAAATGAATTAAATAAATTCAAATTTTGTAAAGATGAATAAACAGGCTTATATAAAAAGGACGCTATAAGTATTCCGCAATAAGCTATACTGACCGAAAAAACTGCGTTTGTGAGAAATTCATACCAATCGACAGAGTGGGTTCGGTTTTGATGTAAAAGGTTTATGGACGGAGTTAACAATTTGGATAATATATCTAAATCCATTCCTTCATAATTGAAGAAAGGAATTCCAATGGCCCCAACGAATAACGTAAATAAAACCAATACAAGCATGGGAAATAGCATAGTATTGTCCGACTCATGGGGATATGAGAAAGTTTTTTTAGTGCCAAAATGAGTAATACTAATAAAAGGCTGCACCATGCTTCTTACATTTTCATTACTATCAATTCGATATGTGTTTAAAAAAGGAGCCTTTTCGTTGTTTTTGATCATTAATAAATCGAATAAACGAAAGTTTGTTTTCATAATTTTTGGTCCTTCTTTACCCCACAGAGACATTGAATAGAATGAGCTGCTTTTTTTGCCACTGTAATTTTGAAAATAAACGTTTAAATGTCCTTCAAAAGTAAGTAAATAGATCCGAAACATATAAAAGGCGGTTAATCCTGCCGTAGAATAAGCTATTATTGCAAAAATCGGTGAATACAACCAACTATCACTAAGAATTTCATCTTTGGACCAAAAACAAGCAAGAGGTGGAATACCACAAAGAGAAAGTGTACCTAATAAAAAAGAAGTTTTTGTAATTGGTACATGTTTTCTTAAACCGCCCATAAGAACCATATTCTGACTTTTATCTGGAGAATACCCAACAATAGCTTCCATCGAATGAATAATAGATCCAGATCCTAAAAACAACAATGCTTTCGAATAAGCATGAGTAATCAAATGAAATAAAGCAGCTTGATAAGAACCCATACCTAAAGCTAACATCATATAACCCAATTGAGACATTGTAGAATAAGCTAAACCTCTCTTAATATCTTTTTGAGCAAGAGCTAAAGTAGCTCCTAAAAACAATGTTATTATACCGATCAAAGATATTAGATTTAATATGTAAGGTATAGCTATGAAAAGAGGAAGAAGCCGAGCTACAAGAAAAATTCCTGCTGCTACCATCGTAGCAGCATGTATAAGAGCCGAAATAGGGGTAGGCCCTTCCATGGCATCGGGTAACCAGACATGAAGGGGAAATTGAGCAGATTTCGCAACCGCGCCGGCAAATAATAGGAAGGCACATAAAGTAACAAATAAAGGATTAACTTCATTATTATAAACCAAGTTGTTGAATATTTCAAACAAATCCCGAAATTCAAAACTACCCGTTATCCAATAAAAACCTAAAATTCCTAATAATAACCCAAAATCCCCGACACGATTAGTTACAAACGCTTTTTGACAAGCATTCGCCGCACTAGGTCGGGTGAACCAAAAACCTATTAATAGATAAGAACACATTCCAACTAATTCCCAAAAAATATAAATTTGTATTAAATTAGAACTAGTAACTAATCCCAACATTGAAGTATTGGAAAAACTCATATAAGCAAAAAATCTCACATATCCCCGATCATGAGACATATAATTGTCACTATAAATAAGAACCATAATCCCAACACTAGTGATTAATATTGACATAATAGAAGTAAGTGGATCAACCAAGCAGCCAAACTCTAAAGAAAAATCATTATTGATGGTCCAAGACCATACATATTGATAAACAGAATTGTTATTTAGTTGCTGAATAAAGAAATGGGCTGAAAAAACCATAACTATACTTAATAATAAAACACTCGGAAAAGCCCACATACGGCGAAGATTTTTAGTTGCCGTTGGAAAAAGTAGAAGTCCAGCTCCTATTAACATAGGAACTGGAAGTGGAATGAACGGTATGATCCATGAATATTGATATGTATATTCCATATAAAAATAAATAAAAAAATTATCTTAATTAATTGTTTCTGATTCACCAGTTCTTATTTCTTTTCTTTTGAAAGCGATCGATTAATAAAAAAAATTAAGATATATAAAATAAAACTTAAATAGAATTTCCCAGGTTTAATTATTCGGAATCTTTCCAAACCACTTCAAATATTTCAAATGAAGATGAAGAGTTAGGGTTAGTCAAATGATATGAACAATTTACGAGTGAAAAATAAATATGTACTTTGGTTTATTATTAGTTTATTATTAATATTGAATTGTTAATATGAAATTAAAATTATTAAGTCCAATTTTATGAAGATAAAAACGAAAAATTGCAATTTCGGTCTAATTATTACGTATTACAATAATTTATTTATATCTATAGAGCAAGGATAAATAATGACAGCAAAAAAGTATTTAATATGAATCATAGGGCCCATAACTTGACTCATAAAACCTATTTCCCATAAAACAAAACCAATTTATTGCAGTTTGGTTCGGCTATTCCCAATCATTAAGAAATTTTTTTAGAACTAATTGATTGTCTTCCATTACAATAAAAGCTATTTGTAGGAAATGCTTTGGTATCCCACACTTTTTTTATGTAAAATAAAAAGGAGGGGCAAAAAAATGGCTTTTAGAAAGTATTTTGTATATTTTAATCAATTAACTACTAGGCTTAGGCTCATTCGAGTTTGAAAATGAAAATTCCTTTCTTCGAACTTGACCAATTTAATTAATATAATAGAAAAAGAAAATTTATTACATTTTTTTTTTATTAAGCAGGAGAGGGATTGGGTTTTTAAATCTTTCGATGTATTTTATTACATGTAAGAATGGAACATGACAAAACTAGAAAGCAAAGACCCAACCCCTTTTGTTTGTATTTTTTATTTTATCAACCTCAATCTATTCTATTTGGCATAGTAGATCTTATTGTTCTTAGTAATATTTTAGACTATTTTTCCACACACCTTTTATGATGAGGGGAATGTAATTTAGAGAATAGCTAGCTAGAGATATAGTAAAGAACAATTGATTTTGAACAATAGATGTCTTTCACATCCAACCGATGAACCGATTATAATTTAAAAATGGCAGTGCCAAAAAAGCGCACCTCTAGTTCAAAAAAACGTCTTCGTAAAAATATTTGGAAAAGGAAAGGGTATTGGGCAGCATTGAAAGCTTTTTCGTTAGCGAAATCTCTTTCTACCGGTAACTCAAAAAGTTTTTTTTGTGTGACAAATAAATAATCAAACAATAGACTAAATAATGTGAATCGGTCTAATTCAAAAAAGAGTCTCATTTTTGTTATAATTTATTTATAAGTTTTTTTTTCTAAAGTTTAGAAGTTATCAAGATTATAAATAATATTAATCTAATAATAATAGATAATAATTAATAATAGATAATAATCTAAATTACTATTTCATTTTTATTTAATAAAAAAAAATTATTTCCATTCTCTAATGTTTTAACCTGATCAATAACAATATAAAATGGAATTCATTTTGTTTTGTTATTTTTTAGTAGAAATAAGAATTCGGTTGTCTACTGAATTCAAAAAGTGAATGGTATTCTTTTGTTTGAAAAAAGAATAAACGCAAGCACAAGGTTTCACCTTTTGTTTTGGTATGTTTTATCATTTTCAAGATGGGGATTATCACCTTCCCCATCAACTTGACTCGATAATCAATTTACTTTTTAGTTCTATCCATGGATTGAAGTCAAAATTATCTAGTTCAAAATGTTCCGTTTTATTTTCAGGAGACCATAAAGTAATAAACTATGAAACGAAAAACCCCGTTGTTAGTTAAGTTAAAAAACGGATATCCTAAAATAAATAAAAAACAAAACTATTATTAAGAATAATTCATATTATTAATGAAAACGTTTAGATTAAATGCCGCCTAATTTTGAAACAAATTTTTAGTCATCAATTTGAATGTTTCCTAAAAAATATTGAATTAACCCCCTCAATCTCGACGATTGAATAAAAATAGGTTATTATGATTTCGAATAAGCCGCTATGGTGAAATCGGTAGACACGCTGCTCTTAGGAAGCAGTGCTAGAGCATCTCGGTTCGAGTCCGAGTAGCGGCATGTCTTTTTCTAAAAGAGTAAGCCCTATAATGAATTCAATTCCCTATTTCAATTCCTATAATTGAGGCCCCCCTTTTAATAAAATTTATGATATTTTCAACTTTAGAGCGTATATTAACTCATATATCCTTTTCGATCATTTCAATTGTAATTACAATTCATTTGATAACTTTATTTGTCGATGAAATCGTAGGACTATATGATTCATCAGAAAAGGGGATGATAGCTACTTTTTTCTGCATAACAGGATTATTAGTTACTCGTTGGATTTATTTTGGGCATTTACCATTAAGCGATTTATATGAATCATTAATTTTTCTTTCGTGGGGTTTTTCCATTATTCATATGATTCCGTATTTTAAAAAACAAAAAAACCATTTAAGCGCAATAACGGCGCCAAGTGTTATTTTTACCCAGGGTTTCGCTACTTCAGGTCTTTTAACCGAAATGCATCAATCCGCAATATTAGTACCTGCTCTCCAATCCCATTGGTTAATGATGCACGTAAGTATGATGGTATTTGGCTATGCAGCTCTTTTGTGTGGATCATTATTATCACTAGCTCTTCTAGTCATTACATTTCGAAAATTCATAAGGATTTTTAGTAAAAGCAATAATTTATTAACGGAGTCGTTTTCCTTTGGTGAGATTCAATACGTGAATGAAAGAAACAATGTGTTACAAAACACTTCTTTGATTTCTTCTCAGAATTATTACAGATATCAATTAATTCAACAATTGGATCGATGGAGTTATCGTATTATTAGTTTAGGGTTTATCCTTTTAACCATAGGTATTCTTTCGGGAGCAGTATGGGCTAATGAAGCATGGGGATCCTATTGGAATTGGGATCCAAAAGAGACTTGGGCATTTATTACTTGGACCATATTTGCGATTTATTTACATATTCGAACAAATACAAATTATGAAAGCGTAAATTCTGCAATTGTGGCCTCAATGGGCTTTCTTATAATTTGGATATGCTATTTTGGGGTTAATCTATTAGGAATAGGGTTACATAGTTATGGTTCATTTACATTACCATCTAATTGAATAAGGTACTTGACAACTAGAAGCCTAGGGCAGCATACGTATATATATGAAACCCTCATGTAAACCATCAAGAACCATTTGAATCATTCCATTTCCATTACTTGATTCAAATGGTTCTCGAAAATGTCAAAAATATCTGGTTATATATAGAATTCCAATTTTTTTATTTAACTTAAAAATGAAAAACAGAAAAAGACTTTTTTTGTACAATGAACGATTTTAAAAATCATCAGGTTTTTTTTTTGGTTTATTGACAAAAACTATCTATAAAAAAAATTTGATATAATAGCTTCGACCTTGTCAACTGATAATGAGAAAACGAAATCGGGATAAATACCAATACCTATTACAGGTAAAAGGATAGAAATAGAAATAAATAACTCTCGCGGTCCAGAATCAAAAAAATAAGAGTTTGGGGCATTAAAAAGCTTGTATCCATAGAACATCTGGCGTAACATAGATAATGAATAAATAGGAGTTAATATCATTCCAATTGCCATTACAAAAGTAATTAATACTTTTGTCATTAAAAGATATTTTTGGCTAGTAAGTATTCCAAAAAAAACTATCAATTCGGCAACAAAACCGCTCATGCCCGGTAATGCAAGCGAAGCCATTGATAAGATACTGAAAGTCGTGAATATTTTTGGAATTGCGATAGCCATTCCGCCCATTTCGTCGAGATAAATAAGTCGTATTCGATCATAACTCGTTCCGGCCAAGAAAAAAAGCGCAGCGCCAATAAATCCGTGAGAAATTATTTGTAAAATGGCCCCATTGAGCCCTGTATCGCTTATAGAACCAATTCCTATAATTATGAAACCCATATGAGATACAGAGGAATAGGCTATTCTTTTTTTTAAATTACGCTGACCAGGAGATGTTAAAGCTGCATAGATAATTTGAATTGTGCCTACTATCATCAACCAGGGAGAAAATATAGAATGGGCATGGGGTAATAATTCCATATTGATCCGAACCAACCCATACGCTCCCATTTTTAATAAGATTCCGGCTAAAAGCATACAAGTACTATAATGTGCCTCTCCATGGGTGTCTGGTAACCATGTGTGTAGGGGTATGATCGGTGATTTGACAGCAAAAGCAATAAGAAATCCAATATAGAATATTATTTCCAGGGCTACAGGATACGATTGATTAGCTGATGTTTCAAAATTTAATGTCGGTTCATTGGAGCCATATAAACCAATACCCAGAACTCCTATTAATAAAAAAACAGAACCTCCGGCAGTGTACAAAATAAATTTTGTAGCTGAATACAAACGTTTCTTTCCCCCCCACATGGATAGAAGTAGATAAACGGGAATTAATTCTAACTCCCACATGATGAAAAAAAGTAAAAGGTCTTGAGAAGAAAATGGTCCTATTTGACCGCTATACATTGCTAACATTAGGAAATGGAATAGTCGGGAATCTCGAGTAACGGGCCAAGCCGCTAAAGTAGCTAAAGTTGTGATAAATCCTGTCAGTAAAATGGGTCCTATAGAAATTCCATCTATTCCCAATCTCCAGTAAAAATCAAAAAAATTGATCCATTGATAATTCTCCGTTAGTTGCATTAACGGATCATCCAATTGGAAATGATAACCGAATGCATAGGTTGTTAGAAGGAGTTCCGTTATGCATATAGATATAGTATACCATCTTATTACCTTATTTCCTCTATGAGGAAGAAAGAAAATTAAGGAACCCGCGGTTATTGGCAAAACTACAACTAGTGTTAACCAAGGAAAATTATTCATAGTAAAAACAAAATAAACTTGGACCAGAAAAACCCGTGCTCGAAATAAATATATTTTGAGCGCGGGTTTTTGTCGGTAAAGGTAAAAAAATCAAATGTATTCGAGTAGGGTTTTCTGGAACGTATTAATAAGCTAGACCCATACTTCGAGTTGTTTCATGCCATAAATAAACGCGAACACTCAAGAAATCCGTTGGACAGGCGGATTCACATCTCTTACAACCGACACAGTCCTCTGTTCTTGGAGCAGAAGCGATTTGCTTAGCTTTACATCCGTCCCAAGGTATCATTTCTAATACATCGGTTGGGCAGGCTCGGACACATTGAGTACACCCTATACACGTATCATAAATCTTTACTGAGTGTGACATTGGATCTATAAATTTTTGAAC